TGGATCCAACTCAAACAAAAAAGAAAGATTTCTTTTAGAAAAGGAATTAAGGAAAACGGGATTAAGATTCAAAATACAAGTACAATAAATAAGAAGACAAAAGGATAATTTTTTGATAGATTTTGATTTGGTATCGTTTTGGCGGCATGGCCGAGCGGTAAGGCGGGGGACTGCAAATCCTTTTTCCCCAGTTCAAATCCGGGTGTCGCCTAATCACCAAAAGAATTGACATACCTTCTTCTGTTTTGCTGATCGAATTGGGGAAATTTTTCCGGCGGAAGCAAACGGAGGAAACTGATAAATCGTGATAGTCCTTCCATTACTAACGGAGTGTCTACGGGCCGGGTTTTGAATTAGATTGGATAGCAGGACGGAAATCAAATTCCGTTTTTAGTTGCGGAAAGGCCAGAAGATACTTTGTAGACATATTCATCAAAGTCTTTGAGTACTCCGGCATTCAATCAATATTAATTCGATTGAATGAGTAATTGGCTTTTACTTAATATACCTTATATACTATACCTTTTTTCTTTTTTCGTTAACCCCTAATCAAGAACAGAACATAATAGGGCGTCCTCCGATTGTTTCATAGAGACAATAAGGGACGGTAAGGATTAGATCAAAACAAAATGGGAAAGAAATAGGGTATGGGTTGGGTAGTGATCTACCTTTCTTCTATTTTTTTAGACTTTTTACTTAACTTAATGAAGGACAACAAAAGAAAGAATAGATTTTTAGTATTTCTACATAATTTTTAGTATTTCTACATATTAGTAGCATTTCTTTGATACTTCCAAGGGGGTCTCCGCATATTTTGCTTGTGCTTAATCTTTTCTGATTATACTAGAAATCTTATAAGACCCCTTATAAGTTAGAGTTGGATTTATTGGATTGTTTCATCAACGACGTTAGGTCAGAATTTTTGACTCTGCGCCAGTGATTCTACTATTATTTATTAGTGAACAATAATTCAAGAATTCCTTCATAGATAGGGGACATAATTCACATGGATATAGTAAATCTCGCTTGGGCTGCTTTAATGGTAGTCTTTACATTTTCCCTTTCACTCGTAGTATGGGGAAGAAGTGGACTCTAGAAGTACTACTAATTGTAATTGAGTTTAGGAATTAAACTGTATCAATTTTTTTTTTTATAAATCGTTCAGTTCTGAAAAGCTTTTTTTAGTTGAAATTTCATTATTTCAACACTATTTCAATTTAAAATTCAATTTTTAAATTGAAATAGAAATAAAAAAATATCTGCATTTCAAAATTCTCTTGGGTTTTCGTGTAGTAATATAGTTTATGAATAATATATATGAAGAATACTCTTTCAATCAAACAAATATTTCAATTATTTCCGTGTTTGTATTTCGAAAGTAAAAAGAATACAAAGTAAAAGAAATACAAATGGTAGTAAATTTATTCCAACTGAATTCTTGATCAATTTTCTATTTCGATGAACCGACTCTTACTAAAATTAGATATGGACCGTGAGGAAGAGTTGCACTTTTTTTATTTTACTTTTTTGTTTCCCTTTATTCAAAGAGAAAATAGTTCTGTTATTACATTACGTAGATACACATTTTCTATCGGAAACAACACAGACATAGTAGTTCTCTAACGAGATACTACACAGACTAAAATATTGTCTTGGGCGAGTCACATATTGCGCACTTCCCGTTTGTTTTAATATTTTGGAAATTTTATTTATGTTGTACTTGTTTTATTGAACTCACTGTTCAAACGTTAAAAGAGGTTTACTAATCCTTTCCCCCCCCTTTTTTTTTTTTGAAATCCGAAGAAGTTTCCATAGATCATATGTCAACTGATCGATCAATGACTTCTTCGTCGGAATGCTAATAAAAAGATTACTTTATTTTCTTTTATTATACCCATCGAAGAGGCCCTTGATTCTTTTGATCGGGATTCATATTGAAAATAATCAGCAATCCAGGAATTAGAATCGTACGAGCCGCTTTTCAATTATTTCAAATTGATTGAAATCAACACAAATTAAATACAAGACAGATGGATAAAGCAAAGAAATAGAATTGGGGGGGCACTATAGACATTATATATAATATGTAATTGATATCGATATATACCAATATATAGGAATATGACGATACTATTGTAGATTGATCTCTATTAAAATTAAATTAACCCGGATTACAATACACCTTATATACACTACAATAACAATAGTAGATAGTATGGTAGAAAGAAATATCTGAATCTTTCTACCATACTATCGTATTTCATAGAATACGGCTAATTCTAGTCTGCCCATTTCATTTAAGACGCGAAATTTGAATCCCTTTCTTCTCTTCAATTATTGATAAGAACTAAAAAGTCAAGTTTAATTCAAATTAATCACCTTGGCTGACTGTTTTTACGTATATTATAAGTAAAAAAGCAGTAGGAACTAGAATAAACAGTGCAGTAGCAATAAATGCGAGAATATTTACTTCCATAATCTCATTGTTTCATTTTTCTTTAATTCGCAATAACTCGGGAGTTAATCCCATAGAGATAATAAATCTTTCGCTTGTAAATTCAATGGGATGAATTACATCTTGATGATATCGAATCGGATCAATATCATGAATAACAATATCTGCACTATCAAATCAACTCATCGTCAAGAATTGAATAGTATAACATAGGAAGATCTTTTATCCATACCGAACTCCAAATTTTATTCCTGATCCAACCAATAATAATAATTCCTTTTTTTTATTTAGCATTCTTTTTCATTCTTTCTTTTCTATCACCTACCGCCCTCTTTGTACAACCATCTGATGAAGTATCATTGAACCGCCCTTATACTTACCACTGATTCTAAACAACCCCCAACAAACAATAGAAGCTAAAAAAAAAAAAAATAAAGAAGAGGGATTGCCGTTGGGAATGAAATTCTACTTACTTTCTTTCACAAAAAATCTTTCACAAAAAATAGAGAGCGGAATTGATATATTTTTTTATTGGATCCGTCGGGACTGACGGGGCTCGAACCCGCAGCTTCCGCCTTGACAGGGCGGTGCTCTGACCAATTGAACTACAATCCCAAGTAAATACCATAATAAAATAAAGTATTATGTATACATATTTTTATGATTTTATTCTAACCCCTTCAATTTAGAATTTAGATTAAAATTGGCGTGTTGTAACAGAGCCATGAGTGATATATTGATACCCATATGGGTATGCGCTTTAATGAGAACGACCTGGATTACTAGTAATCCTTTCGTTATTGCCAAATAAATGAGATAATTACTCTTTCAATCAAAAAGGGTTTTTCTTTACCCCTTTCCTTAGATTTTATTTTATACTTACAGATCCTAATTTGTTGGAAAAATAGAGTAAATAAATAGTGCTATAGATATATCAGAGAAGAAAAATTCTCTTCCGTATTGGGGGATCGGGCATTTCTGGAGAGCACAAAATGGGTTATATGATACCATTTCGTGGTAGATCGGCGAATTTTTGGGCCGAGCTGGATTTGAACCAGCGTAGACATATTGCCAACGAATTTACAGTCCGTCCCCATTAACCGCTCGGGCATCGACCCAGGAAGAATAAATTCCAGGCTTATTGATAATCCATGATCAACTTCCTTTCGTAGTACCCTACCCCCAGGGGAAGTCGAATCCCCGCTGCCTCCTTGAAAGAGAGATGTCCTGAACCACTAGACGATGGGGGCATACCCTACTTGCAGGATCGCCATCATACTATGCTCATAGTATGAACAGTTTTTTTAAATTGTCAATAGAATGGAATGGTATGACTCGATACGGAGGATCTTTCCATCTTTCACGATTCTATAGCATTTTTTTCCGCCAATAATTTAGTTCATAATTTAGTTCCGAGACTGCGCCAAATTTCTTTATCAATCATTCAATGAAATATGTTGGATCTCTGTTAAATTAGTGGGTACATGTATGAATCAAATGAATTTCGTTATGATGTCAATTAGGATCGGAAACAATTCATTGTATTGCTATTTATCAAATCCGATATCAATAAACCGTTTTATTTTACCTATATTCACTAGTATATCCTCCCCTAGAATTTTATTTACCGGACAAGTCAAATTTTTCATTTGTGAACGAACTGTTATACGTATAAGATATAGTCTTATATGTACATATATTATAATAAGTATATATACTAAACTCATAGTGGCTGGTAACTTTATTCAGGAATTGAATCAAACAAGCCCTTTTAACTCAGTGGTAGAGTAACGCCATGGTAAGGCGTAAGTCATCGGTTCAAATCCGATAAGGGGCTTTGATTTTTTCATAAATCAAAAAACTCCGGCGGTAGTATTCCTATTTGAAGTACGAATAAAGTTATTGTAGATATTTAGAATAAAAAAGTAACAAATTGTATAATTGAATATATGTATAATTTAATATCATTATATAAATTATAACATACTAATAAATTAGAGTATAGGTATAGTTATAAATTTGCTAATCTTATTATAATGAATTATAAATTATAATAAATACGGATAAGTCGTCTCCTTGAATAAAATATTCCGATTACTTTCCGATTTTCCATTATTCCAATTAAATCGATTAGAAATCAACAAAAGAAAAAGTAAGTGGACCTAACCCATTGCATCATAATTCTATTCACTATTCTGATATTAAAATTCGATAGAGATAAAATTGGATCTTTTTTTTATTATTATTTTCATATTTCTTTGGACTGCGCGGGAATCTGTCGATATTTCCGATTAAATCTTCTTGTTCCTAGATGTTCTGTAGGAATAAATTTGAAATGAAAAAATGGCTCTTCCCTTCCTTTACGGAGAAACATTTATTACAAGTCACAATATACGAGCCATCTTAAATATCTTTCTTTGATTCCAATTTCAGAACAGAAGACCCCCTTTTTTTTATATCTATTTCTATATCGAATATCTAGCAAATCGCTATTTCATGTACTAAAAAATTCCCTCCATATTGATACATATGATACGATATTTTT